AAATGTATGATCCTTTGTTGAATGGCCCATCCCGCGTAAGAATAAAAAAAAAACCATTACTTGATAATCTGAAAACTTCTAAAGAAAATTTAAGAGAGACGGGTGGTATAAATCAGATTCATGGTATCCTTTTTACATATCCTGATTCCGATAAAATTGAACCAAAAGGATACGCAGTTCAATATAATAATAATAAATTATTACTAGAAATTGATAATTTATTACTAGTAACCGGTGAATTTGATACTGAACCAAAGCATAATTTAAATTTGAATCCTTGTTTATTTCCAGACCAAGAAGAAGTAAAAATAGATTTCGAAAAAGAAAGAGAATTTTTCAAAAATTTCTCCAAGACCGTTCGAAAACATCCTAATCTGACCAAGATTAGAAAAGAATCTAGTGGAAGAAAAGAAATCAGTAAAAGAATTCCCCGGCGGTCATATAAATTAATCACCGGGTTCCAACAACGATCAATCAAGCGTGAAGTTCGCTTAAGAAAAGCTAGACGTGTAGTGATTTTCGCTGCTATCAAGAAAAAGACTGCTACTAATAATAAAGATACTAATACCGAGAATCCAAGAAAGGTAGTAGCTTTGAGACAGTATTCCCAAACATCTGATTTTCGCCGGGGAATAATTAAAGGTTCTATCCGCGCTCAAAGACGTAAAATTAGTATGTGGGAACCATTTCAAGCAAATGCGCATTCTCCTCTTTTTTTGGACAGAACCAAAAAATACCCTTGGTTTTCATTTGATAGATCCGGACTTATTAAAGTTATTTTTCCAAATTGGATACACAATCGGATCGACTTCAAAATTCTGAAAAATACGTATGAAGAAACAAAAAAAGAACAGAAAAAGGATAAAAAAGAAGAGAACAAACGAAAAGAGCAAATCCGAGTAGATATAGCTGAAGCATGGGATAGCACTTCACTTGCACAATTAATAAGGGGTTTTATGCTAATAACTCAATCGAATTTTAGAAAATATATTCTATTGCCTTCATTGATAATAGCAAAAAATATTGGACGTATGGTTTTATTGCAAGTTCCTGAATGGTTTGAGGATCTACAGGAATGGAATAGAGAACTGCATATTAAATGTACCTATAATGGTATTCAATTATCGGAAACTGAATTTCCGAGAAATTGGTTAAGAGATGGTATTCAGATAAAAATCCTATTTCCTTTCTGCCTGAAACCTTGGCACAGGTCTAAACTACGACCCTCTCATAGAAATCTAATGCAAAACAAAAAAGAAATAAATGATTTTTGTTTTTTAACAGTTTTGGGAATGGAAACCGATCTTCCTTTTGGTTCTCCCCGAAAACGATCTTCCTTTTTTAAACCTATTTTTAGGGAATTGGAAACAAAGATTGGAAAATCAAAAAATACCTATTTCTTGGCTCGAAAAACTTTAAGGGGAAAGATGAAATTAGTTTCAAAACAAATAAAAAATTGGGTTATACAACATTCATTTTTTAAAAAAAAATATATAAGAGTATTTTCAAAATTAAACCCAATCCTTTTTTTTAGTGTAAGCAAAGTCTATAAATCGAATCAAACAAAAAACAACAAAGATTCTACAAGCATCAATAATATAATTCCTGAATCATTTAGTAGTCAAATTCAACCTTCAAACCGGACAATGACAGAAAAAAAAACCAAGGATCTGACTGCTAGGGCAATCACAATCCGGAATCAAATAGAACGAATGACAAAGGATAAAAAAAAAAACACAGGAATTTTTATTAGTGCTAACAAAAGAAGTTATAAAGGTAAAAGATTAGAATCTTCAAAAAATCTTTTGGAAATAATAAAACGGAGAAATCTTCGATTAATCTCGAAAATCTATTTCTTTAGAAAATTTTTTTTTGAAAGAATATACACAAATCCTTTTTTGTCTATCATTAATCTTTCCAAACTCATTAAACAACTTTTTCTCAACTCAATAAACAAATTTATCAATAACAATAAATTGATAAATATTAATGAAGCAAATGAAGAAAGAGTTAATAAAAAAAACGAAAATCCAATTCACTTTATTTCAATTATTTCAACTATACAAAAGTCAATTAATACTATTAGGAATCAAACAAACTCACAAAAATGTTGCTACTTATCCTACTTGTCACAAGCATATGTATTTTACAACTTATCACAAACTCAAGGTATTCATTTTGATAAAAGATCTGTTTTTAAATATCACGATTACGGAATTCCTTTTTTTGTTAAGACTCAAATAAAAAAGTCCTTTGAAGGCATAATTGACTCGGAATTAAGTCATAAGAAACGCTTGAATTATGGAATAAATTGCTGGAAAACCTGGTTAAAGAAATTAAAACGACATTATCAATACAATTTATCTGAGATTCGAAGGTCTAGATTACTACCCAAAAGGCGGGGCAATCAAAATCCTATGGCTCAGGATTGCAAAAGGAGTTCATATGAAAAAAATGGATTAATCTCGTTCAAAAAACAAAACACTGTTGAAGTCTATTCCTTAGGGAATCAAAAAGAGAATTTTCAAAAATACTCTCGATATGATCTTTTATCATATCAATCTAGTAATTCTGAAAATCAAAATAAAAGGGACTCGTCTATTTATGGATCAACTTTTGAAACACAAGTAAATAGAAAACAAGATAGTTATTACAATTCAAACACGCAGAAATACAACTTTTTTGATATATGGGGAAGCAGTCCTATTACTAATTATATAGGAAAGAGCGATAGAAAATATTTTGATTGGAAAACTCTCCATTTTGGTCTTAGCCAAAAGATCGCTATTGGGTACTGGATCAAGACCGATACCAAGAGTAATCAAAATACTAAGATGAAGGCTAAGAATTATCAAATAACTGATAAAATTGCTAAAAAAACCCTTTTGTATCTCACGCTCCCGAAAAAACCTAAAATAAAGTTACCAAACCCCCCCAAAACCTTTTTAGATTGGACGGGAATGAATGAGGAAATACTAAAGTGTCCCATCTCAACTCTAGATCTTTGGCTCTTCCCAGAATCTTTGATACTTTATAATCTATATAAAATAAAACCTTGGGTTATATCAAGTAAAGTACTTCTTTTACGAAGGAATCTAAATCAAAATGTTCGTCGGGAAAATAAAAACATCGTAGACAACAAAGAAGTTGAGTGTGTTATACCCCCGAAAAAAAAAAATAAAAAAGAAAAAGAATTTCCGACAAACAAAGGAGATCTTAGATCAGCTGCACAAAAACGGGTGAATCTTGAATCCCACTCCTCAATAAACCATCAAAAAGATATTGAAAAACATTATGGAGGATCAAAAGTAAAGGGGGGAAAAAAGAAAAAACAATATAAAAGCAAGACAGAAGCAGAACTCGATTTATTGCTGAAACATTATTCACTTTTTCAATTTAGATGGGGTGACACTTTGAATCAAAGAATGATCAATAATCTCAAAATATATTGTCTACTGCTTAGACTGGTAAATCCAAGAAAAATTACTATATCTTCGATTCAGCGAAGAGAAATGACCTTAGATATATTGCTAATTCAGAAGAATTTCAGTTTTGTAGAATTGGTCAAAAAGGGGGTATTAGTTATCGAACCCGCTCGTCTGTCTGTAAAAAACGATGGACATTTTATTCTGTATCAAACTTTATGTATTTCATTGGTTCATAAGAGTAAGCAAAAAAATGATCAAGGATACCCGGAACAAACAGATATTGATAAGAATACTTTTGATTTCCTTGTTCCTGAAACTATTTTACCTCAAAAATATCGTAGAGAGTTTAGAATGAAAATTTGTTTCAATTCCAAAAATACGAATACAAATCCAGTATTTAACAAAGCGAGCAGCTGTAGTCAATTTTTGAACAAACATATTGATAAAGAGAAGAATGAATTAATTAAAGTCAAATTTTTTACTTGGCCTAATTATCGATTAGAAGATTTAGCTTGTATGAATCGCTATTGGTTTGATACAAATAATGGCAGTCGTTTCAGTATGTTAAGGATATATATGTATCCCAGGCTGAAACGTTGTTGGTAGCCCAGTTTTCCTAGATATATTATATCCTATCCTCTAAATATTTTCTATCCTTTTCTATCCTATAGGGTATACGAGAGCAAAAAGATTTGTGCGTGTGCCACTTTATCGCCCGTTTGAATATATGATCCTAAAATAACTAACGTATTAATTAGACCTAGAAATCAATTAACAGAATCTTTTTTATTTTAGGTCTACATTATGCGCGGCTGGAAATGCAAAAAAGTACTTATGTCTCTCTGAATAAAATTGAATTTTGAATTCGATATCCCTAGCCCATAAATAAATTAAAATTGTTGTATATACCACATTGTATATACCACAGTAAAATTACTAACATTATTCTTACTCATCAGTCAAATCCATATCATTAAAAAAATTGGAAGAGGGAAAATCTTTTATGATCAAAAAAGTATTTATTTCGGTTAGCTCTAAAGAAGGAAACATAGGGTCTGTTGAATTTCAAATATTCAGTTTTACCAATAAGATACGGAGGCTTACTTCACATTTAGAATTGCACAAAAAAGATTATTTATCTCAGAGAGGGTTGCGAAAAATTTTAGGAAAACGCCAACGACTGTTGGCTTATTTGTCAAAAAAAAATGGAGCACGTTATAAAGAATTAATAGGTCAATTGAGTATTAGAGAGACAAAAATTCGTTAATTAAAAAATTCATGTTGTTTTAAGTGCTTTTTTTTTCCTTAATTCGAATTTTTGATTTTCAATTTTTATTAATTTCTTTTCACTTTCAGTAATTCATGGAAGAATGAATCAATAAACAATTTATGACTGGTCCGGCTACAAGAAAAGACCTTATGATACTAAATATGGGTCCGCACCACCCATCAATGCATGGTGTTCTTCGGCTCATCCTTACTCTAGACGGCGAAAATGTTATTGACTGTGAACCAATATTGGGTTATTTACATAGAGGGATGGAGAAAATTGCGGAAAATCGAACAATTGTACAATATTTACCTTATGTAACGCGTTGGGATTATTTAGCTACTATGTTCACAGAAGCAATAACTGTAAACGGTCCCGAACAATTGGGAAATATTCAAGTACCTCAAAGAGCTAGTTATATCCGAGTAATTATGTTGGAGTTGAGTCGTCTAGCTTCCCATTTGTTATGGCTCGGGCCCTTTATGGCAGATATTGGCGCACAGACCCCCTTCTTTTTTATTTTTCGAGAAAGAGAATTGATTTATGATTTATTCGAGGCTGCTACAGGTATGCGAATGATGCATAATTATTTTCGTATCGGAGGAGTAGCTGCTGATCTACCTCATGGCTGGATAGATAAATGTTTAGATTTTTGTGAGTTTTTTTTAGCAGGAGTTGCTGAGTATAAAAAGCTTATTACACGTAATCCCATTTTTTTAGAACGGGTTGAGGGTGTAGGTGTTATTGGTGGAGAAGAAGCACTAAATTGGGGTTTATCAGGACCAATGCTACGAGCTTCCGGAATCCAATGGGATCTTCGTAAAGTTGATCGTTATGAGTGTTATGACGAATTGGATTGGGAGGTTCAATGGCAAAAGGAAGGGGATTCATTAGCTCGTTATTTAGTACGAATCGGTGAAATGACAGAATCCGTAAAAATTATACAACAGGTTCTGGAAGGACTTCCAGGGGGACCCTATGAGAATTTAGAAATCCGACGCTTTGCTAAAGTAAAAGATACCGACTGGAATGATTTTGAATATCGATTTATTAGTAAAAAACCTTCTCCAACCTTTGAATTGTCCAAACAAGAACTTTATGTGAGAGTCGAAGCCCCAAAAGGCGAATTGGGCATTTTTCTAATAGGAGACCAGAGTGTTTTTCCTTGGAGATGGAAAATACGACCCCCGGGTTTTATCAATTTGCAAATTCTTCCTCAGTTAGTTAAAAGAATGAAATTGGCTGATATTATGACGATACTAGGTAGCATAGATATCATTATGGGAGAAATTGATCGTTAAAATGGATACAACAGAAATACACCCTATCAACTCTTTTTACAGATTTGACTCCTTAAACTTAATTAATTTTAAAGGGGTATATGGAATCATATGGTCGCTTGTCCCTATTTTGACTCTTGTATTAGGAATCATAACAGGTGTGCTCGTAATTGTTTGGTTAGAAAGAGAAATATCCGCGGGTATACAACAACGTATTGGACCTGAATACGCGGGCCCCTTAGGAATTCTTCAAGCTCTAGCAGATGGTACAAAACTGCTTTTCAAAGAGAACCTTCTTCCATCTAGAGGTGATGCTCGTTTATTCAGTATCGGACCATCCATCGCAGTCGTAGCAATTTTACTAAGTTATTCAGTAATTCCTTTTGGCTACCACCTTGTTCTAGCCGATATTAGTATTGGTGTTTTTCTATGGATCGCTATTTCAAGCATTGCTCCCATTGGACTTCTTATGTCGGGATATGGATCAAATAATAAATATTCCTTTTTGGGTGGTCTACGAGCCGCTGCTCAATCAATTAGTTATGAAATACCATTAACTTTGTGTGTACTATCAATATCTCTACGTGCGATTCGGTGAAATAAAGGATTTCGACTACCTAAAAAAAATAAGAAAGTCAAGTTAAATGAGTTGAGTATATATTTTTCATTTTTATTTGATCATTCAGGTTGATGAATAAAAGCCAATAGTTATATGGGTGAAAGAAAACAGCTTCTAATTTTGCAGTAAAGGATAAATTCTCATTTCCTATGTACAAGGATTAAGTAAAAGCAAACATAAGTAGTAGAGACTGTTTACCCCAAGATTGGTTACTTATTCATCACTTCTTGAAGCGGGTTTAAAAGATTGATTCTATGTAGTTTTTTATATCTAGTACATAGGTCTATTTATTTAAGATACAAAAAGAAATTCAGGTTGAACAAAATTGAGTGGGTGGTTAGGAAGACTAAGATACACAAAGGATTAGTAATGGGGATTTTCTAAATTATCCGCGAGAACATTTCTATACATAAAAGGAATTTGAATTGGGCTTTTAGTTAGTAGAAATGATCAAGAAGTACTACCCACGATTCCGATTCAGAGTATGCTCCTATCCGTCGATAAAAAAAATAACTATTACGAACGAAGTAATCTTTTACTTTTTGGAAAATCCCTTTATATGAATATGAGAAAGGAGAATAGGAGCGAAATAAAATAGACGAAATCAAAAAAGAAAAAAAAAAAGAAAGGTCAGGATATCTTTTCTTTCTTTTTTATATGCTTATATATTCTATTTTTGTTATAAGAAAGTCAAATTCTTTTTCGTTATTGAAGATACTAGGTTAAAATATCTATTTCTTGCTCTTACAAAAAGTTTTTTCTTTTTTATTCAAGGATTAAATTATTGATCAACAAAGAAAGAGGCAATTCATGAAATTAATCAAATTAAAAGATAAGATCAATTCCGAAGCATTTTTTAATTAATATTAAATAATAAAAAAATATAGCAAACAGAATTCCGTTGATTTAATTTGGGACCTTAGGAGAAGTTTCAACTCTATCCTAAAAAATATAAAAATCAATAATAATAATAATGGGATGTCCTTATATTTAGCTGTGATCTTTGAGGAGCCGTATGAGGTGAAAATCTCATGTACGGTTCTGGAATAGCGATGAAACAGTGTAATTCTGATCGACTATAATTATCTAACAGTTCAAGTACAGTTGATATAGTTGAAGCACAGTCAAAATATGGTTTTTGGGGGTGGAATCTGTGGCGTCAACCTATAGGATTTTTCATTTTTTTGATTTCTGCTCTAGCCGAGTGTGAGAGATTACCTTTTGATTTACCAGAAGCAGAAGAGGAGTTAGTAGCCGGTTATCAAACCGAATATTCCGGCATCAAATTTGGTTTATTTTACCTTGCTTCTTATCTTAATCTACTAGTTTCTTCATTATTTGTAACAGTTATTTACTTCGGAGGTTGGAATCTTTCAATTCCCTATCTATTTGTTCCTGACATTTTTATCAGAAATAAACTGGGGAAAGTCTTTGGAATAATAATCAGTATCTTTATTACATTAGGTAAAACTTATTTGTTCTTGTTCATTCCTATTGCTACAAGATGGACTTTACCAAGGCTGCGAATGGACCAACTATTAAATCTTGGTTGGAAATTTCTTTTACCTATTTCTCTAGGTAATCTATTATTAACAACCTCGTCTCAACTTTTTTCGCTCTAAGGTATTAGAATAGTCTCTATTCATGACTTGTCTCAAACAAGAGAAAGAAGCAAGTATTTTGAATTTATACATATTCACAATATGTTTCCTATGTTAACTGAGTTGATGAATTATGGTCAACAAACAATACGAGCCGCCCGGTACGTAGGTCAAGGTTTCACAATTACTCTGTCTCATGTGAATCGTTTACCGATAACTATTCAATACCCTTATGAAAAACTGATCACATCAGAACGTTTCCGGGGCCGCATCCATTTTGAATTTGATAAATGCATCGCTTGTGAAGTATGTGTTCGTGTATGTCCTATCGATCTACCCGTTGTAGATTGGAAATTGGAAAGTAATATTCGAAAGAAACGATTGTTTAATTACAGTATTGATTTTGGAATCTGCATATTTTGTGGTAATTGTGTCGAGTATTGTCCGACAAATTGTTTATCAATGACTGAAGAATACGAACTTTCGACTTATGATCGTCATGAATTGAATCATAATCAAATTGCTTTAGGTCGGTTACCAACATCAGTAATTGGTGATTACACAATTCGAACAATTTTGAATTCACCTCAAAAAAAAAATGTATAAACCCTCTGATTCAAAAAAGATTACCAATAAGTTAGAACTATATAACTAGTAAATCAAAAATATATATAAATAAAATATAAATAAAAAAGGCTCCCTTTGGATCTAAGGATCTAAAAAAAAAAAAAAAAGAAAAGAAGAAGCTTTTGTTTGATCAATGTTTGATCAATCATGATATTGGCTAAAATATTCATTTAATACGTATTACAAATATTTGTATATTAGAGTAATGATTTGAAAATTTCTATTTTCAAATTCTTTTTTCGGAGGTTTAATTACAATGCCCAAGAACACTATCTACATCAAGTCACACCCACTCAACTTTCATTTAGTTTTAATTAAGTTTAGTTAAGTTAAGAAGTATCATAAACATAAACCAAACGGAGTCTCTTCTTTTTTGTTTTTCCTGGTCAGATCAATAAAGTCATGAAATACCTTGATTTCTATCTTTTTCAATTTCAATTCAATGGATTTACCTGAACCAATACCGGATTTTATTTTAGTCTTTCTGGGATCAAGTCTTATCTTAGGGGGTTTAGGGGTCGTATTACTTCCCAATCCAATTTTTTCTGCTTTTTCGCTGGGATTGGTTCTGGTTTGTATATCCTTAATCTATATTCTACTGAGTTCTTACTTTGTAGCTGCTGCGCAGCTACTGATTTACGTCGGAGCTATAAATATTTTAATTCTTTTTGCTGTGATGTTCATGAATGGTTCAGAATATTCCAACTATTTTAATCCTTGGACAGTTGGGGATGGAATTACTTGGATGGTTTCCACAAGCCTTTTTATTTCACTAATTACTACTATTCCAGATACGTCATGGTACGGGATTATTTGGACTACAAGATCAAACCAGATTGTGGAACAAGATTTGATAATTAATAGTCAACAAATTGGAATTCATTTATCAAGAGATTTTTTTCTTCCATTTGAACTTATTTCAATAATTCTTTTAGTTGCTTTAATAGGCGCCATTGCTGTAGCTCGTCAATAAGTCAATAACAAGAATAAATTATCACTGAAAAAATTTTATATTTGTTATATGTGATTCAATCAAATTGGTTGAATTCTTCTTTCAATTAAAAATAATGAGATTTAGAAGGAGTTGCTTAACGATGCTAGAGCATGTACTTGTTTTGAGTGCCTATTTATTTTGTATAGGCATCTATGGATTGATCACAAGTCGAAATATGGTTAGGGCCCTTATGTGTCTTGAACTTATACTGAATGCAGTTAATATGAATTTTGTAGCCTTTTCTGATTTTTGTGATAATCGTCAATTAAAGGGAGAAATCTTATCAATTTTTGTTATAGCTATTGCAGCCGCTGAAGCAGCTATTGGACCGGCTATTGTTTCAGCAATTTATCGTAATCGAAAATCAACTTGTATTAACGAATCCAATTTGTTGAGTAAGTAGTATTTATTAATTAGATAAATTTGAAATATTCAATATTATATTAATCAATATTATATTAATAAATAAATACAAAAAGAAATAAATTCGAATTCGTATAGTTAATACATTAAGGTATGGTCTTGGTTAAAAAACTAGACTAAATCAAAGTATTTTGGCCTTGCCTACTAAAGCAATCCAGAAATAGATTGATTCAAAAATTCTGACAACTTGTTGATTCGTCTGATATCTAAATGTATGATTTGTTTCTAAGATTACCAGATCGGAATCTTATAACGTTCAAAAATGTATAGACCCAATGTCACATTCAGTAAAGATTTATGATACATGTATAGGATGTACTCAATGTGTCCGAGCTTGCCCAACCGATGTATTAGAAATGATACCTTGGGACGGATGTAAAGCAAAACAAATCGCTTCTGCTCCAAGAACAGAAGACTGCGTTGGTTGTAAAAGATGCGAATCTGCCTGCCCAACAGATTTCTTGAGTGTTCGAGTTTATTTATGGCATGAAACAACTCGCAGTATGGGGCTAGCTTATTAATACGTTCTAGAAAACTAGACTTGAACCCATTTTAGTTTCTTTTTACCGACAAAACCAGTGCTCATAAGAATATTAGGAGCACTGGTTTTTCTGGTCCAAGTATATCTTGTCTTTACCACGAATTTTTTTCCTTGGTTAACGCTAATTGTAGTTTTTCCAATATCGGCGGGTTCCTTAATTTTCTTTTTTCCACACAGAGGAAATAGGATCATCCAATGGTATACTATTTGTATATGCATCTTAGAATTCCTTTTAATCGCCTATACATTTTGTTATCATTTCCAACCGGATGATCCATTAATACAACTAGTGGAGGATTATAAATGGGTTAGTTTTTTTGATTTCCATTGGAGATTAGGAATAGATGGACTTTCTATAGGACCCATTTTACTAACAGGATTCATCACCACTTTAGCTACTTTATCGGCTTGGCCGGTTACTAGAGATTCTCGATTATTTCATTTCCTGATGTTAGCAATGTACAGCGCGCAAATAGGATCATTTTCTTCTCGAGACCTTTTACTTTTTTTCATCATGTGGGAGTTAGAATTAATTCCCGTTTATCTACTTCTATCCATGTGGGGAGGAAAGAAACGTCTGTACTCGGCTACAAAATTTATTTTGTACACCGCGGGAGGCTCCATTTTTCTAGTAATGGGAGTTCTGTGTATGGGTTTATATGGTTCTAATGAGCCAATATTAAATTTTGAAACATTAGCAAATCGGTCGTATCCTGTGGCCTTAGAAATACTATTCTATATTGGTTTTTTTATTGCTTTTGCTGTCAAATCGCCGATTATACCTTTACATACATGGTTACCAGATACCCACGGAGAAGCACATTATAGTACTTGTATGCTTCTAGCTGGAATCTTATTAAAAATGGGAGCGTATGGATTGGTTCGTATCAATATGGAATTTTTTTCTCACGCCCATTATCTGTTTTCCCCTTGGTTAGTAATAGCAGGCACAATCCAAATAATCTATGCGGCTTCAGCATCTCTTGGCCAACGGAATTTAAAAAAAAGAGTAGCGTATTCGTCTATATCCCATATGGGCTTTATAATTATAGGAATTGCTTCGATAAGCGATACAGGGCTTAATGGGGCTCTTTTACAAATAATATCTCATGGATTTATTGGTGCTGCACTTTTTTTCTTATCGGGGACGACTTATGATAGAATACGTCTTGTTTATCTTGACGAAATGGGCGCAATAGCTATCCCAATGTCAAAAGTATTCACGATGTTCAGTAGCTTTTCGATGGCTTCGCTTGCATTACCGGGTATGAGTGGCTTTGTTGCTGAATTAATAGTCTTTTTTGGAATAATTACCAGCCAAAAATTTTTTTTACTGCCAAAAATGCTAATTACCTTTCTAATGGCAATTGGAATCATATTAACCCCTATTTATTCATTATCTCTGTCACGACAGATGTTCTACGGATACAAGCTTTTTAATGCTCAAAACTCTTCTTTTTTTGATTCTGGACCACGAGAGTTATTTCTTTCAATTTCTCTCTTTTTACCCGTCCTAAGTATTGGTATGTACCCCGATTTCATTTTTTCACTGTCGGTTGACAGAGTCGAAATAATTCTATCTAATTATTTTCTAAACGGTTTTCATAACTAAACTTAAAAATGCTATGATTTGAAAATCGTTCATTCGACACTAAAAAGTTTTAGAAATTTCTAATAAGTCATTTTTAAATAAAGAAAATTGAAACCTATATGGATACGAATCGTATGAATCGATACAATATTGTATCAATTCATACGATTCGTGTCGGTTCACACAAAATTTTTATATGCACATACTCTGTTGTAGTCGTAAGATACAGTTGTGAATTTAATTATATGCTAAAGTAAAGGAACCATAACTATGCAACCCTATTCCAAATAGATTGACCCCAAAGTAGCATATCCAAATTATAAGAAAGCCTATAGACGCTATAATTGCCGAATTTTCTCCTTGCAAGTTTCGATTTGTTCGAGTATGTAAATAAATCGCGAATATGATCCAAGTAATAAATGCCCACGTTTCTTTTGGGTCCCAATTCCAATACGATCCCCACGCTTCATTAGCCCATACTGCTCCCGAAAGAATACCTATGGTTAAAAATAGAAATCCTAAACTAATAACCCGATAACTCCAATAATCCAATTCTTGAATCAATTGCGATCTGTAATAATTCTTGTCGACAAAAAATTTTTTTTTTTTGATTTTTAAAATATTATTTCTTTCATCGATGTATTCAATTTTACCAAAGGTAAATGAATCGCGTACTAAAAAATGACTTTGACAAAAAAGAAAAAAAATATTTATTCTTTTTCGAGATGTAATCACTAGGAGTGCTGCTGATAATAATGATCCACATAGAAGGGACGCATAACCCAATATCATCATCGTTACGTGCATTATTAACCACTCGGATTGAAGAGCAGGTACTAATATTGAAGATTGGTGTATTTCCGTTAAAAGCCCTGACATCGAAAAGACTTGAGTAAAAACAGCACTTGAACCCGTTATTATGCTTAATAAATTTTTCTTTTTTTTGAAATACAGAACTATATGAATAAGAGAAAAACTCCATGATAGGAAGATTAATGATTCGTATAAATCACTTAGTGGAAAATGACCCGAATAAATCCAACGCGTAACTAATAATCCTGTTATACAGAAAAAACTAGTTAGCAGGCCTTTTTCGGACAAATGAGATAATTGTACCACTTCATCTACAAAAAAAAAGGTTATTAAACGAATTATAATTACAATTGAAAGAATTGAAAAGGAAATATGAGTTAATATATGTTCTAAGGTTGAAAATATCATACAAAATCTTAAAAAATGCGTTGCCTAAATGCAACTCAAGAGTTAAATTAATTATAGAATCTATTTTTCCTTTTTAAAAGATTTTAAAAGATGACATGCCGCTACTCGGACTCGAACCGAGATGCTTTAGCACTGCTTCCTAAGAGCAGCGTGTCTACCAATTTCACCATAGCGGCTTGTGTTGAACTTATAATAGCCAATTATTAAACAATCGTCGAGAATTTAGAAGTCCATTAAGAGTCATGTTTTTGTTTATTTTTCCTAAAAGTATCAATTTATTAAATAAATTTTTGTTTAGTTCAAATGGGGATTTGAACGTTCGTTAGTTTAGGGACTTGGGGGCTTTCGTGGGTTTTTGGCTCCCCTAGAATTTTATTCTAACTAGATAATTCGAATCTCAAATCGCAATCAAGAGTCAACCAAGGGATAGAACTCAAAAATAGTTTTGTTTTGCTTTTTCAATTTTAATGTTTTTATCTTTTATTTAATTTCAGAAATCAAATGGAACAAAAGAATTTTTTTTAGGTTATCAATGAAGAAAAAACAGAAAAATAAGACATCCAAATTAGATAAATTGTTCCTATTAAAAGTTCTTACTAAGTTCTTGATTTAATTGAGTTGATATATAGGAGATATATGAGTCATTTTTATATTAATTCCTACAAATCGAAAAATAATAAAGTTATTCAAAAGTATTTCAAACTGTTGGTTAATTCAATTAACTAAATATCTTAATATCTTAGGACCCCTCCCGAAAACATCTATAGTCTATTAAAAAGATAAAAAAAGAGAGATAAAACGAAAAATTGTCGTATTTTTTCTAGTAAATGTAACAAAAAATGTGTTGACGGGGAAACTAAACTTCCCCGTTCTGGAAATGCAAAAATCCGCGCAAAAAAACCTTTTCTTGTGTTCATTCGTCTGTCAGAAACATTTTTATTTTTTATCAAAAAAGGTATTTGTATTTACTAAATTCAGTAAAAAAAGAACCAACCCTTTCCCTTTTTTTACTGAATTTAGTAAATAATCTAAAATTGACGACTCGAAAATAAAAGATAAAGCTGAGTTTCATTTTATATTTCCTATAAAATTGACAATTTCCATTATCTATATCTAGTGAGTTGATTTAATAAAGAAAAAATGAGTCAATTTTTGAATGCATTCAGACTATCCCAACTTTATTATTTATTTGTTTTTGTTTGCTGCACAAAAAAACTTTTTGAATTTCCAGTCGAAAGAGATTTACCTAATGAAAAAGCTTTTAAAGCGGTCCAATATCCCTTCTTTTTCCAAATATTTTTACGAATATGCTTTTTTGATGTAGAAATGCGCTTTTTTGGAACTGCCATTTAAAAAGAATTCCTTGTTGTTCTAGTTGGATGTCAAAGACATGTAGTGTTCAAAAGAAGTTCTTCCTTACTATTCTATTCATATATTCATTCGATTTATTTGTTAATGAATATTCCCCTCAAAAAAAAAAAAAAGAAATATAATATAAATATATAAGGTTAAGGTTTGGTTTTTTTCACTTTTTCTATTTCTGAGAATCGACTTAAAATTGTTTTTAAAAATTCGTATGCTTATTTGCGACTCTTTCTTAGTAAACCCTATATCCAGCAAATCGGTTGTGCTAGAGAAATAAAAATTGTTGAGCTTAAATTTCCTAAATAAAAAGAATCCAACCTTGCATTTTTTTCTGACTAGTTTCAGTGTTGTACATTGAATTTAGATGGGATAAAATATACAAAATACAAATAAGGATAAGATCCAAAATTTTTCTTACTGAAAATGCATTTCCTTTTATATTACCTTAGCTGTTCAACCTCGAACATCGTACAAGAGAGTATGTTACACTTTCAAAAAATAGGAATTACTGTGTTTCATAAGATTTGACCGATTGTAATTTCTTGAGTTGAATATTTGAAGTATTTAGAAGAAAATAAGAAAAACAAATAAATAAAAAGTAAACTAATAAGAAAAATTCTGAATTTCGGTAGTTTTACTTAGCACATATCTTCCCTTTTAGTTATTCTTCTCAAAGAGGTAAGATCTGGTGAATTGGAAACAATAAAAATCAATTAGGAAACTAAGAATAAAAAAACTTTTTATGCAACAAACATATCAATATGGATGGATTATACCTTTCATTCCACTTCCCGTTCCTATATTCCTAGGGTTGGGTCTTCTTCTTTTTCCAACAACAACAATCAAATTTCGTCGTATGTGGGCCTTTCAGAGTGTTTTATTGTTAAGTATAATCATGGTTTTTTCAACCGATCTTTTTATTCAACAAATAAGTAGCAATTCTATTTATCAATATGTATGGTCTTGGCTCATTACTAACGATTTTTCTTTAGAATTGGGTTATTTGCTAGACCCACTTACTTCTATTATGTCAATATTAATCACTACCGTTGGAATTACGGTTCTTTTTTATAGTGATAATTATATGGCTCACGATCAATCCTATTTGAAATTTTTCACTTATATGAGTTTTTTCAGTACTTCAATGCTAGGATTAGTTACTAGTGCTAATTTGATACAAATTTATATTTTTTGGGAATTGGTTGGGATGTCCTCTTATCTATTAATTGGCTTTTGGTTCACACGACCTCTTGCGGCAAATGCTTGTCAAAAAGCTTTTGTAACTAATCGGGTAGGAGATTTTAGTTTATTATTAGGAATTTTAGGGTTTTATTGGATAACAGGTAGTTTCGAATTTGAGGGTTTATTCGAAATAGTGAATAATTTGATTTCTAATAATGAAGTAAATCCTTTATTTATTACTTTGTGTGCTGTTCTATTATTTGCTGGTTCCGTTGCTAAATCTGCACAATTTCCCCTTCATGTCTGGTTGCCTGATGCTATGGAGGGGCCCACTCCTATTTCTGCTCTTATACATGCGGCTACTATGGTAGCAGCGGGAATTTTTCTTGTAGCTCGGCTTCTTCCTCTTTTCATAGTTATACCCTCCATAATGAATTTAATCTCGTTGCTCGCAATAATAACAGTCTTATTAGGAGCTACTTTAGCTCTTGCTCAAAAAGACATTAAGAGAGGTTTAGCATATTCCACAATGTCACAATTGGGTTATATGATGTTAGCTCTTGGTATGGGATCTTATCGAAATGCTTTATTCCACTTGATAACTCATGCCTATTCAAAAGCATTATTATTTTTAGGATCAGGATCCATTATTCATTCAATGGAAAGGCTTGTTGGCTATTCACCCTATAAAAGTCAAAATATGGTTCTTATGGGAGGGTTAGGAAAACATATACCAATTACAAAAACGTCTTTTTTTTTAGGTACACTTTCTCTTTCTGGTATTCCACCTTTAGCCTGCTTTTGGTCTAAAGATGAAATTCTTAATGATAGTTGGTTGTATTCAGCTACTTTTGCACTAATAGCTTGGTCTACCGCGGGATTAACCGCATTTTATATGTTTCGGATCTATTTTATTACTTTTGAGGGACATTTAAATGTTCATTTTCAAAATTATAGTGGTAAACAAAAAATACCCTTCTATTCAATATCTTTGTGGGGAAAGGGAATTTCAAAAAGAATTAGCAAAAATGTTTGTTTATTAACTAGTGAAAGTTCCTCAAAAGGGACATATCGGATTGATGGTAATTTTCTAACTAGGATACGGCCCTTTCTTACTAGTCTTACTAGTACGAGGACTCCTTTTGATAATAAAAAACCTTATCCCTATCCTTGTGAATCTGACAATACTATCTTATTCCCTCTACTTGTATTGGGCCTATTTACTTTGTTCATTGGATCGATAGGAATTCCTGTCAATCAAGAGCAGGGGGGGATGTATCCGGATATATTATCTAAATTCTTAGCTCCATCTATAAACCTTTTACATCAAAAATCAAAGAATTTTATAGAATGGTATG